GAGTTCTACTAGTTTTCAAAGGAAAAACAAAATTACTTGGAAAACTTTCAAAAGAAGCAAAAAAATGGGTTATCAAAAGTGTTCTTTTGATAAAAAAAAAAATAAAAGAAATTTCAAAAGTCAATCCAATTCTATTATTTCGATTCAAAGCAGTCGAAATATATGAATCGAGAGAATTTAAAGAAGAAAAAGATTCCCTAATAAGCAATCAGATAATTCACGAATCGCTGATTCAAATTGCACCTCCAAGTTGGAGAAATTCTTCATTTACAGAAAAAAAAACGAAGGATCTGGCGGATCGAACAAGTACAATTCTAAATCAAATAGAAAAAATTTCAAAAGAGAAAAAAAAAGTAACTCCAAGAATAAATAATCTTAGTAGTGCTAACAAAACAAACTATAATGTTAACAGATTCGAAAAATGGCAAATATTAAAAAGAAGAAATGCTCGAATAATTTGTAAATCCCCTTTTTTTTTGAAATTTTTTATTGAAAGAATATACACAGATATTTTTTTATCTAGCATTAATATTCCAAAAACAAATACAAAACTTTTTCTTGAATTAATAAAAAAAATGAGTGATAAATCCATTTATAATAATTCAAGAAAACAAGAAATAATTAATAAAAAAAAGAAAAAACCAATTCCGTTTATTTCAAAGTCACTTGATAATATCAGTAATATTAAAACTAACTCACGCGGTTTTTATGACTTATCCGACATATCCCAAGCATATGTATTTTACAAATTATCACAAATCCAAGTTAGTAATTCGTATAAATTAAGATATGTTCTTGACTATCAAGGAATCCCCCTTTTTCCGAAACCCGAAATAAAGGATTCTTTTGAAACGCGAGGAGTGGTTCATTCGAAATTGGGGAATAAGAAACTTCCGAGTTATGAAATGAATCAATGGAAAAATTGGTTAAGAGGGCATTATCAATACAATTTATCTCAGATAAAATGGTCTAGATTAATACCAGAAAAGTGGCGAAATACGCTTCATAAGCGTCATATAGCTAAAAAGGAAATTGTAAGCAAATGGGATGAAAAAGACCACTTAATTGATTCCAAAAAACAATTTGAAGTATATTCATTATCTAATCAAAAAGAGAATTTTCAAAAAGACTATAGGTATGATCTTTTATCATATAAATTTCTTGATTATGAAAATAAAACGGAATACTTTTTTTATAGATCTCCGTTTCAAGGAAATAAGAATCAAGAGATTTCTTACACGTCTAAAGAGACCCTTTTTGATATACCGAGAAACATCCCTATTCATAATTATCTAAATAATAATCTAGGAAGGGTCGATACTCTATATATGGATATGGAAAAAATGGCCAATAGAAAATATTTTAATTGGAAAAGTCTCAATTGTTATCTTAAACAAAAAGTTAATATTGAGGCCTGTACCATGATCAATACCAATAGGAATCAAAATGTTCAAATCCTTACTAATAATTCTACTAAAAAAGACCTTTCTTATCTTAAAATTCCAGAAAAAAATCCACCAAATCCTCACAAAGGTTTTTTTGATTGGATGGTAATGAATGAAAAAATCCTAAAGCAGCCCATATCAAATCTGGAATCTTGGTTCTTCCCAGAATTTGTATTGCTTTATAGTGCATATAAAACGAAACCTTGGTTTATACCAAGTAAATTACTTCTTTTAAATTTGAATAGAAATGAAAATTGTAGTAAAAATAAAAAGATCAATGAAAAGGAAAAGGGAAGTTTTTTGATTGCAGCGAAAAAAAAGTATCCAAATCAAAAAGAAAAAGAACCCATAAGTCGAGGCGATCTTGGATCCGTTCTCTCACAGCCAAAAGATATTGAAGAAAATTATGTAAGGTCAGACATGAAAAAAGGGAAAAAGAAAAAACAATATAAAAACAAGACGGAAGCAGAACTAGATTTCTTCCTGAAACGTTATTTGCTTTTTCAATTGAGATGGGGCGATACTTTAAATCAAAGAATGATTAATAATATCAAGGTATATTGTCTCCTGCTTAGACTCGTAGATCCACGAAAAATTACTATATCCTCGATTCACAAGAGAGAAATTTGTTTGGATATAATGCTAATTCAGAAGAATTTAACTCTTACAGAATTGATGAAAAGGGGAATACTGATTATAGAACCCGCCCGCCTGTCTGTAAAAAAAGACGGGCAGTTTATTATGTATCAAACCATAGGTATTTCGTTGATTCACAAGAGTAAACACCAAACTAATCAAAAATACCAAGAACAAGGATATGACCCTAAGACTCATTTTGGTGAAGCTATTTCAACACAGCAAAGAATAACCGAAAATAGAGATAAAAATCGTTTTGATTTGCTTGTTCCTGAAAATATTTTATCGTTTAAACGTCGTAAAAAATTGAGAATTCTAATCTGTTTCAATTCAAAGAATAGAAATAATATAGATAGAAATCCAGTATTTTGGAACGAAAAGAACCTAAAAAACAGCACCCAGGTTTCACATGACAACAAGCATCTTGATAAAGAAAAAAATCAATTAATGAAATTAAAGCTTTTTCTTTGGCCTAATTATCGATTAGAAGATTTAGCTTGTATGAATCGTTATTGGTTTAATACGAATAATGGCAGTCGTTTCAGTATGTTAAGGATACAGATGTATCCACGATTAAAAATTTGTGGATAATACATTTTTTGTATATATGCTATACCCTATAATATATATAGTAGGGTGTGTGGGGTATATGAAAACAAACAAATATACGGATCACATGTCTTGTCTCACATTTCAGTAATGTTTCAATTAGATCTCGAAATGAATCAACAGAACCTTGGAACTTTCTTCATTTTAGGTCTAAATTCAAATTATTCGACGGAAAAATGTACCAATCCTTTTCTACTCCTATCTAAATCCAACTTCAAATTAAATTAATTGATTTGAATTCAGAAAATTAGAAGTTCATTTAGAAGTTCATAAAGAATTTATGATTATATTATTGTATATACCACATTCAAATTAATGACCTTATTATTATTACTGATTCAGTAAAATCCATATCTGTAAAAAGCGAGGGGGATTTTTTTTATGGTAAAAAATTCATTCATTTCGGTTATTTCTCAAAAAGAAAACAGAGGATCTGTTGAATTTCAAGTATTCAGTTTCACCACTAAGATAAGGAAACTGACTTCACATTTGGAATTGCACAAAAAAGACTCTTCATCTCAGAGAGGCTTGCGAAAAATTTTGGGAAAACGTCAACGGCTGCTGGCCTATTTGTCAAAAAGAAATAGAGAACGCTATAAAGAATTAATCCGCAAGTTGGATATTCGTGAGATAAAAACTCGTTAATTTGAAGAGTGATACCTTTGAGCTTAATCGTTTAAATTTTGATGAACTTCTTTTTACTTTAAACAATGCATGGAAGAATGACTCGAGAAAAACTTATGATTGCACCAACTAAAAGAAAAGACCTCATGATAGTCAATATGGGTCCTCACCACCCGTGGTGTTCTTCGACTGATTGTGACTCTCGATGGTGAAGATGTTATTGACTGTGAACCAATATTGGGTTATTTACATAGAGGGATGGAAAAAATTGCGGAAAATCGAACAATTATACAATATTTGCCTTATGTAACGCGTTGGGATTATTTAGCTACTATGTTTACAGAAGCAATAACCGTAAACGGACCCGAGCAGCTAGGCAATATTCAAGTACCTAAAAGGGCTAGCTATATCAGAGCTATTATGTTGGAATTGAGTCGTATCGCCTCCCATTTATTATGGCTTGGCCCTTTTCTAGCAGATATTGGAGCCCAGACCCCCTTTTTTTATATTTTTCGGGAACGCGAATTAATATATGACCTATTCGAAGCTGCTACCGGTATGCGCATGATGCATAATTATTTTCGTATCGGAGGGGTTGCTGCTGATCTACCTCATGACTGGATAGATAAATGTTTGGATTTTTGCGATTATTTTTTAAGCAGGGTTGCTGAATATCAAAAGCTTATTACACGAAATCCTATTTTTTTAGAACGAGTTGAAGGCATAGGCATTATTGACCCAGAAGAAGCACTAAATTGGGGTTTATCGGGGCCAATGCTACGAGCTTCCGGAATACAATGGGATCTTCGTAAAGTTGATCGTTATGAGTGTTACGACGAATTTGACTGGGAGATTCAATGGCAGAAGGAGATTCGTTAGCTCGGTATTTAGTACGAATCAGTGAAATGACAGAATCCATAAAAATTATCCAACAGGCTCTGGAAGGAATTCCAGGGGGGCCCTAATGAGAATTTAGAAGTCCGGCTCTTTAATAGAATAAAAAACCCTGAATGGAATGGTTTTGAATATCGATTTATTAGTAAAAAACCTTCTCCAACCTTTGAATTGTCCAAGCAAGAACTTTATGTAAGAGTTGAGGCGCCAAAAGGAGAATTGGGCATTTTTCTGATAGGGGATCGGAGTGTTTTTCCTTAGAGATGTAAAATTCGACCGCCGGGTTTTATCAACTTGCAAATTCTTCCACAATTAGTTAAAAGAATGAAATTGGCTGATATTATGACGATACTAGGTAGCATAGATATCATTATGGGAGAAGTTGATCGTTGAAATGATAATCGATACAACAGAAATACAGGCTATCAATTCTTTTTCCAGATTGGAATCCTTAAAAGAAGTCTATGGAATCGTATGGATACTTGGCCCTATTTTAACGCTTGTATTAGGAATCACACTAGGTGTCTTAGTAATTGTTTGGTTAGAAAGAGAAATCTCTGCGGGGATACAACAACGTATTGGACCCGAATACGCCGGGCCTTTGGGAATTCTGCAAGCTCTGGCAGACGGTACAAAACTACTTTTCAAAGAGAATCTTTTTCCATCTAGAGGAGATACTCGTTTATTTAGTATCGGACCATCCATAGCAGTCATATCCATTTTACTCAGTTATTCAGTAATTCCCTTTAGCTATCGATTTATTCTAGCTGATCTTAGTATTGGTATTTTTTTATGGATTGCCGTTTCAAGTCTTGCTCCCGTTGGACTTCTTATGTCGGGATATGCATCAAATAATAAATATTCTTTTTTAGGTGGATTAAGGGCTGCTGCTCAATCAATTAGTTATGAAATACCATTAACTCTATGTGTATTATCAATATCTCTACGTGCGATTCGGTAAGACAAAAAATCTACCCTATTTCTTTTCTTTCTAGCAAGAAAGTTAAATGAGCTGAATATCTATTTTCTTTATTCATCGTTGGGGTTGATGAATTTAATCAGATTCAGATAGTTATATGAGTGAAATAAAACGGCTTAAAAATTTGCTGTTAAAGGAATTAAATCTCATTTCCTATGTACAAGAATTAAGTGAAAATAAATATAAACAATCGAGACTATTTACCCCAGGGTTGTTTGATTAGTCATCGTGGTCTGGAGCGGGTTCAAAAGATCAACCATATGTGGTTTTATTATCTATTTCCATAGATATATTACCCTAACGAGAGATTAAAAAAGACGAGTGGATGGTTAGGAAGACCAAGATACACAAAGGATTAGTAATGGAGATTCTGAAAATTACCCAAAAGGATATTTCTTTTTAGAAAAGTAATTCAAATTGGGGCTTTAAGTTGGTAGAAATGATTAAGAAGTACTCCCCACGATTTCGATCCAGAGTATGTTCCTATCCACCGATTAAGTAAATAACTATCAAGAACGAAGAAATCTTTTACTTTTGGTAATACCTCTTTTTCTAAGAAAGGAGAATAGGAACGAAATAAAATAGAAAGACTAGAATTGCAAAAAGAAATCTTTTTATTCAGAACTATTTTGATTTTTTTCTCTAAATAAAATTCTTGTTATGTAATTATGTAATGTCTAATTCTTTTTCGTAATCGAAAATGATAAAATAATAGGTTAAAATATCTATAATGATATTTCTTTAAAAAGTCTTTTTTATTCAAGGATAAAGTTATTAATCAAGAAAGAAAAATGAAAATTCTTAAAAGATGAGATCAATTCAGAAGCATTTTTTTATTATAAATCTAGCAGACAGAATTCCATTGGTCTAATTCTTAGGATGAGAAGATAATAGTTTGGCTCTCTATCGATCCTACAAACACATTAAGATTAATAATCTTGAAAGGTCCTTAGATTTATTTGTGACCTATGAGGAGCCGTATGAGATGAAAATCTCATGTACGGTTCTGCAATAGCGACAGAAACAGTGATGTTATCGTCGACTATGATTATCTAACAGTTTAAGTACAGTTGATATAGTTGAAGCGCAGTCAAAATATGGTTTTGGGGGGTGGAATTTATGGCGTCAACCTATAGGGTTTATCGTTTTTCTAATTTCTTCTCTAGCCGAGTGTGAGAGATTGCCTTTTGATTTACCAGAAGCAGAAAAAGAATTGGTGGCGGGTTACCAAACCGAATAGTCAGGTATCAAATTTGGTTTATTTTACGTTGCTTCGTATCTAAATCTACTAGTTTCTTCATTATTTGTAACAGTTCTTTACTTGGGGGATTGGAATCTTTCTATTCCATACATACCCGTTACCGGGCTTTTTGACATAAATACAAGAAGTCAAGTTTTTAGAACAATAATTGGTATCTTTATTACATTATCTAAAACTTATTTATTCTTGTTCATTTCTATTGCAACAAGATGGACTTTACCAAGACTAAGAATGGACCAACTATTAAATCTTGGGTGGAAATTTCTTTTACCTATTTCGCTAGGTAATCTATTATTAATAACTTCGTCCCAACTTCTTTCACTGTAAAAGAATAGTCTATTTTCACAACTTGTCTCAAACAAGAGAAAGAAAGAAGTCAAATTATTTATAGCTATTCAGGTATGTTCCCTATGCTAACTCAGTTCTTGAATTCTGGTCAACAAACAATACGAGCTGCCAGGTACATTGGTCAAGGTTTCGTGATTACCTTGTCCCACGCGAATCGTTTGCCAGTAACTATTCAATATCCCTACGAAAAATTGATCACATCGGAACGTTTCCGAGGCCGAATCCACTTTGAATTTGATAAATGCATTGCTTGTGAAGTATGTGTTCGTGTATGTCCTATAGATCTACCCGTTGTTAATTGGAAATTGGAAACTGACATTCGAAAGAAACGATTACTTAATTACAGTATTGATTTTGGAATCTGTATATTTTGTGGTAATTGCGTTGAGTATTGTCCAACAAATTGTTTATCAATGACTGAAGAATATGAACTTTCTACTTATGATCGTCACGAATTGAATTATAATCAAATTGCTTTAGGTCGGTTACCGGCGTCAATAATTGACGATTACACAATTCAAACAATTTCTTCGAATTCACCTCAAATAAAAAATGCATAAAACCCTTAATATTTACAAATCCAAAATCCCTTTTGGATTTGTAAATGAGGTTTTTTACTTGTTCAATACAAAAGAACGTTTGGTTGGCGAGAATCGTGGCTTCGTTTTGATTGAAAATTAATTTCTATTTGAATAATAATTTCCAAAATATAAAGTTTTAACCTCTGCTTTCGAGAATAAGAGTAGCCCAATAACTGTATCTACATCAACCCCAACCACCCCCATTCAAATTTCATTCAATTAATAAGTATCCTAAAAAATAGGATAACTTTTCTTTTGTCCTGGTCAGGTCAACAAAGGCATGAAATAGTTCGATTTTTTCTAAAAAATCAAATGGATTTACCTGGACCAATACATGATTTTCTTTTAGTCTTTCTGGGATCGGGTCTTATATTAGGAAGTCTAGCAGTAGTATTACTTCCGAATCCGATTTATTCAGCCTTTTCATTGGGATTGGTTCTTTTTTGTATATCCTTATTCTATATTATATCGAACTCTTATTTTGTAGCTGCTGCGCAGCTCCTTATTTATGTAGGAGCTATAAATGTTTTAATCATTTTTGCTGTGATGTTCATGAATGGTTCAGAATATTAAAAAGATTTTCATCTTTTGACCGTTGGGGATGGAGTTACTTCAATGGTTTGTACAAGTCTTTTTATTTCACTAATTACTACTATTTCGGATACGTCCTGGTATGGGATCGTTTGGACTACAAAATCAAATCAGATTATAGAGCAAGATTTGCTAAGTACTAGTCAACAAATTGGAATTCATTTATCAACAGATTTTTTTCTTCCATTTGAACTTATTTCAATAATTCTTTTAGTCGCTTTAATAGGTGCAATTGCTATAGCTCGTGAATAAAGAATCTTTAAAAAGAGTAATTCAAATTTTTTGAATTACTGTCTAAAAAATAGAATAGATAGAAGAGAAAGGCTTTTGTTTTCTATCGATCCTATTACTAATCTATTTTCTTTTTTTGTTCCATATTTGTTAGAATTGATTTAATTATTGTTCAGATTGAAATGAATCAAAATTGAAAGGGAGTTGGTTAATGATGCTCGAACATATACTTGTTTTGAGTGCTTATTTATTTTCTATTGGTATTTATGGATTGATCACAAGTCGGAATATGGTTAGAGCCCTTATGTGTCTTGAACTTATATTAAATTCAGTTAATATCAATTTTGTAACATTTTCTGATATTTTTGATAATCGCCAATTAAGGGGGGATATTTTCTCCGTTTTTGTTATAGCTATTGCAGCCGCCGAGGCTGCTATTGGACTGGCTATTGTTTCATCAATTTATCGTAACAGAAAATCAACTCGTATTAACCAATCCAACTTGTTGAATAAATAGTATTAATTTTAATATAAAAAATCAAAGTATTCTGGCCCTCGCGCATAAACCAATTGGGAAGTAGATTGATTCTGATCACTTATTGATTCGTCTGGTATCTAAATATAGGATTCATTTATAAATTAGTTTACTAGACCGAAAACTTATGACGTTCAAAAATGTATAGATCCAATGTCACATTCAGTAAAGATTTATGATACATGTATAGGATGTACTCAATGTGTCCGGGCGTGCCCCACCGATGTATTAGAAATGATACCTTGGGACGGATGTAAAGCTAAACAAATTGCTTCTGCTCCAAGGACCGAGGACTGTGTTGGTTGTAAGAGATGTGAATCCGCCTGTCCAACGGATTTCTTGAGCGTTCGGGTTTATTTATGGCATGAAACAACTCGCAGTATGGGTCTAGCTTATTGATACGTTCCATAAAACTCTACTTGAATCCATTTTTTTACCGGCAAAACCCGTGCTCAAATTCAAATATTTTGGGCACGGGTTTTTCTGGCCCAAGTATATCTTGTCTTTACCACGAACCAATTTCCTTGCTTAACATTAATTGTAGTTTTACCAATATTTGCGGGTTCCTTAATTTTATTTCTTCCACATAGAGGAAATAGATTAATCCGCTGGTATACTACATGTATATGTATTTTAGAACTTCTTCTAACGACTTATGCATTCTGCTATCATTTCCAAGCGGATGATTCGTTAATCCAACTAGTGGAAGATTATAAATGGATCCGTTTTTTTGATTTCCGTTGGAGATTGGGAATAGACGGGCTCTCTATAGGACCCATTTTACTCACGGGATTCATCACTACTTTAGCTACTTTAGCGGCTTGGCCAGTTACTTGAGATTCTCGATTATTTTTTTTCTGATGTTAGCAATGTACAGTGGGCAAATAGGATTATTTTCTTCTCGGGACCTTTTACTTTTTTTCCTCATGTGGGAGTTAGAATTAATTCCCGTTTATCTACTTGTATCCATGTGGGGAGGAAAAAAACGTCTGTACTCGGCTACAAAATTTATTTTGTACATGGCGGGGGGCTCCGTTTTTCTTTTAATGGGAGTTCTGGCCATTGGTTTATATGGTTCTACTGAACCAACATTTACTTTTGAAATATTAGCCAATCAGTGCTATCCCCAGGCCTTGGAAATAATATTTTATATTGGATTTTTTATTGCTTTTGCTGTCAAATTACCAATCATACCCCTACATACATGTACATACATGGTTACCAGATACCCATGGAGAGGCGCATTATAGTACTTGTATGCTTTTAGCCGGAATCTTATTAAAAATGGGAGCGTATGGATTAGTTCGAATCAATATGGAATTATTCCCCCATGCTCATTCTATATTTTCCCCCCGGTTGCTAATAATAGGGGCAACACAAATAATCTACGCAGCTTCAACATCTCTCGGCCAGCGGAATTTAAAAAAACGAATAGCCTATTCCTCCGTATCTCATATGGGTTTCATAATTATAGGAATAGGTTCTATCACTGATATGGGGCTCAACGGAGCCCTTTTACAAATAATCTCTCATGGGTTTATTGGCGCTGCACTTTTTTTCTTGGCCGGAACGACTTATGATAGAATACGGCTTGTTTCTCTTGACGAAATGGGTGGAATAGCTATCCCAATGCCAAAAATATTCACGATGTTCAGTAGCTTTTCGATGGCCTCCCTTGCATTACCGGGTATGAGTGGTTTTGTTGCCGAATTTATAGTCTTTTTTGGACTAATTACTAGCCAAAAATATCTTTTAATGACAAAAGCTCTAATTACTTTTGTAATAGCAATTGGAATGATATTAACTCCTATTTATTTATTATTTATGTTACGCCAGATGTTCTATGGATACAAGATATTTAATATTTCAAACTCTTATTTTTCTGATTCTGGGCCGCGGGAGTTATTTCTTTTGATCTCTATTTTTTTACCCCTACTGGGTATTGGCATGTACCCCGATTTCCTTCTTTCACTATCAGTTGAAAAGGTTGAAGTTATTCTATCTAATTCTTTTTATAGCTAGTTATTATTTTATTCATAAGAAACAATAAAAAAATGTTCGTTATATAATAACAAAAAGTAGCCTTTTTCTTTTATGTTAAGTAAAAAAATGAATAATGAATGTGAACTGGTGAGAACCCGGCGAATTACTAAAATATTCTAGTAATTCGCCGGGTTCTCGCCAGTTCACACAAAGTTTTTTTATATGATATGCGATATACACTTTTCTATTTCTGGACCCTTTTTTTTTTGAATTCAATTAAATGTAAATGAACCATAACTATGTAGTCCTATTCCTAATAGATTGACTCCAAAATAGCATATCCAAATTATAAGAAATCCAATAGACGCCACAATTGCCGAATTTGTACCCTTCCACTTTATATTTGTTCGAATATGTAAATAAATCGCGAATACGATCCAAGTAATAAAAGCCCAAGTTTCTTTTGGGTCCCAACTCCAATAGGATCCCCATGCTTCGTTAGCCCACACTGCTCCCGAAAGAATTCCTGTGGTTAAAAAGATAAACCCTAGACTAATAACCCGATAACTCCAATAATCCAACTGTTGAATTAATTGCGATCTGTAATAATTCCTTGGAGAAAAAAAAGAAGTATTTTGAAAAAAATTACTCCGTTCATTCATATATTTGATCTCACCAAAGAAAAACGACTTATTTAAAAAATGATTACTCGTAGAAAAAAACTTTCTCTTTTTTTTTACTGTAATGACTAGAAGAGATACTGATAATAATGATCCACATAAAAGGGCTGCGTAGCCTAATATCATCATACTTACGTGCATTATTAGCCACTCGGATTGAAGAGCGGGTACTAATATTTGGGATTCGCGTATTTCAGTTAAAAGACCTGAAGTAGCAAAGCCCTGTGTAAAAATAGCACTTGGGCCGATTATTGTGCTTAGCAGGTTTTTTTTTTTTTGAAATGCGGAACTATATGAATAAGGGAAAAACTCCATGAAAGAAAGATTAACGATTCATATAAATCACTTATTGGAAAATGTCCCGAATAAATCCAACGAGTAATTAAGAATCCTGTTATACAGAAAAAAGTTATTATCATGCCTTTTTCGGACGAATCGTATAGTTTTACGAGTTCATCGACTAAAAAGGTTATCAAATGAATTATAATTATTATTGAAACGATCGAAAAAGAAATATGAGTTAATATATGCTCTAAGGTTGAAAATATCATAAAAATAAATAAAAAAGGAATTTCTAAATTAGAAAATCAGAACAAAATAGGGAACTGAATTCATTTTCATTATAGGATCCGTTTACTTTTTTTAGTAAATCACATGCCGCCACTCGGACTCGAACCGAGATGCTCTAGCACTGCTTCCTAAGAGCAGCGTGTCTACCAATTTCACCATAGCGGCTTGTCTTGAATTCATAATAGCCCGTGGCTAATCAATCGTCTAGATTTTAGAATTCAATTGGGTGTAATATTTTTTTAGGAAAGATTTAAATTGATGAATAAAAATCCGTTCAACTAGGTATTTGAACGTTCATTATTTGAGTTTTAGCTAGGGTTTTCATTTTATTGTGTTGAACTCTTGTAAAACTAGATAGTCCTACTATGAATTAAGGGATAGAAGCCCTCCCCCCCAAAAGAACCTATTTTGAATCATTTAAAATTGACACGTCTTTTATCCAGAACATCTTCACTAAGTGTTTTGCGTGGATTGATAGCGAGATATAGATGGGATCTATATAGGAATTTATAAAATAGGAATTTAGAAAAGTCAGAAAGTTGTACAAAAAAGAAAACCCTATATTCATTCTATTCCAAATCAAATAGGTTGGTGGGGAAAAGAATGCTTGTAAATTAGGAAATATACTAAAAAAACAAGAATACTTGCTTTTTTTTTTTCAATTCGGAATAGAAGAATTCTTATTCTATATATTTATTCTATATATTTATTCTATATATTTAAATTTTAAGAGCGGAACGCATTCCATTTCCTATTGAGTGACTCAATAGGAAATGGAATTGGAGAGTTGGATTTTCGACCTGAAATGACTCAAAAATCGAGTCAGACCGATGTAGATTATTCCGACCTGTTATGTTTTATTACTTATTTTATTTGTTTGTCGCTCAAAAAACTTTTAGAATTACCGGTAGAAAGAGATTTCCCTAAGGAAAACGCCCTTAACGCTGTCCAATAACCCTTCTTTTTCCAAAAGTTTTTACGAATACGCTTTTTTGATGCAGAAGTACGTTTTTTTGGAACTGCCATTTAAATAAAAATTAAGAAATTACTCATTGGTATAGCTGGATGTGAAAGACATCTATTGGTCAAAAAAATCTAAACTAAAAACTAAAGGAGTAGATAAGATGGGTGAAAAATATGTCCAATTTGACTGGAATTTGAAAATTCCAAAGAGACTAGTAATTTGTTTCTTTCTTTCATTTGACCAATTAGAACTTCTTTATTTCAATATTTGAAGTATTTAGCAGAAACTCAGAAAGAATAAGTTAAAAAGAAAAAATTATATTTAAGTTAGTGCATATCTTCGTTTTTTTATTCACTCCTTTTTTCAAAGTACATTGAATCGGAAACAATTAATATTAATTAAGAATTATAAAACTTTTTTATGGAACAGACATATCAATACGCATGGATTATACCTTTCGTTCCACTTCCGGTTCCTATGCTAATAGGGGTGGGACTTCTTCTTTTTCCGACAGCAACAAAAAATCTTCGTCGTATGTGGGCCTTTCCGAGTATTTTATTGTTAAGTATAGTCATGATTTTTTCAGCTAATCTGTCTATTCAGCAAATAAATAGCAGTTCTATCTATCAATATGTATGGTCTTGGACCCTCAATAATGATTTTTCTTTCGAATTCGGCTACTTGATTGATCCACTTACTTCTATTATGTTACTGTTAATCACTACTGTTGGAATTATGGTTCTTATTTATAGTGATAATTATATGGCCCACGATCAAGGATACTTGAGATTTTTTGCTTATATGAGTTTTTTCAGTACTTCGATGTTGGGATTAGTGACTAGTTCAAATTTGATACAAATTTATATTTTTTGGGAATTGGTTGGAATGTGTTCCTATCTATTAATAGGGTTTTGGTTCACACGACCTCCTGCCGCAAATGCTTGTCAAAAAGCGTTTGTAACTAATCGTATTAGGGGATTTTGGTTTATTATTAGGAATTTTAGGTTTTTATTGGATAACAGGTAGTTTTTAATTTCGGGATTTATTCGAAATATTCAATAACTTGATTTATAATCATGAAGTCAATTCTCCTTTTGTTACTTTGTGTGCTACTCTATTATTTTCCGGTGCAGTCGCCAAATCTGCACAATTTCCCCTTCATGTATGGTTACCTGATGCTATGGAGGGACCCACTCCTATTTCGGCTCTGATAAATGCTGCTACCATGGTAGCAGCGGGAGTTTTTCTTGTAGCTCGCCTTATTCCTCTTTTCATAGTTATACCCTATATAATATAATTATAATGAATTTTATCTCGTTGATAGGAATAATCACTGTCTTATTAGGAGCTACTTTAGCTCTTGCTCAAAAAGACATTAAAAAGGGTTTAGCCTATTCGACAATGTCTCAATTGGGTTATATGATGTTAGCTTTAGGAATAGGGTCTTACCGAAGTGCTTTATTTCATTTATTTCATTTGATTACTCATGCTTATTCCAAAGCATTATTTTCCAAAGCATTATTATTTTTAGGGTCTGGATCCATTATTCATTCGATGGAAACAATTGTTGGCTATTCTCCGGATAAAAGTCAGAATATGGTTTTTATGGGCGGTTTAACAAAGTATGTACCAATTACCAAAACCTCGTTTTTATTAGGTACACTTTCTCTTTGTGGTATTCCGCCCCTTGCTTGTTTTTGGTCAAAAGATGAAATTCTTAATGATAGTTGGTTATATTCGCCGATTTTCGAAATACTAGCTTGGGCCACAGCAGGATTAAGCGCCTTTTATATGTTTAGGATCTATTTACTTACTTTTGAAGGGTATTTAAACGTTAATTTTCAAAATTACATTGGAAATAAAAATATCTCTTTATATTCGATATCTCTATGGGGTAAGAGGTGTTCAAAACGAATTAACAAAAATTTTGATTTATTACGAATGAATAATAATGAAAGTTCTTCTTTTTTTTCCAAAAAGACATATCGAAGTGATGAGAATGTACTAAAAAATAGTGGACGACAGTTTTTTTTATATTGTTCATAAGGATAATAAAAAATCTTTTTCTT